TTCCAAACTATTGCAAGTAGCATTAATCAAATTTACCCTTTCTCGTTCTATCTCAGAGTATCCATTCGTTCGATACTCATCTGCTTCGATTTCCACTTTCCGTAATCTAACCCGAGCTCTTTCGAGCTGTTCAATGGCTCCTCTACGTAATTCTTCTGAATTTCGAATAGTACTCAAGATCCTCTGTTTTCGCTTATCTAATAAATCATTTAATGAAAGTAGATTATCTTTCCATTCATTTCACAACTATAATATCTCTTCCCGAACCAAACATGAATCTTTCGATTCATTTGGCTCTCACGCTCAATTGTTTCTTTTATCTTTTCTTTGATTGATGGGCATTCCCATATCTTTGAATGGAATGAGCCTATCCTCTCTTTTCTGTTCGTATTCAAATCTATCGAAACTGATCTAACATCAGAATCTTAGGAGGACTCTTCAGACCAGACAAAAAATAAAAAATTGTCAGCAAAGTTGTTTCTTTATTTGTTCTTTATTTAGAACTTATTTCTTTCAAAAAAAGAAAATATTTTAAATAAAAAAGAATTCTATTATACTATTAGAATAGAAATAGAATTGAATAGAATTCTGAACTTCATTACTTCATTCTCATTATTATTAGAATGAGATTTCGATTTTCTTCATCCAAAAAATTCTCTTTTTTATACAAATACATTTTATACAAATATCTTGTATAAAGACAATACATAGGTCGTCGATTCGGCAGTGGAGGGGGAAGATACCCATCTTTCCAGTTAATGGTTCAAATAATCTTATCCATATGAGTGTTCTACATCGAATAAATTCCCAATTATTCCTTTTTTTTTTTATTTTTATCATTTTTAAACCTTTTTGGTACTAACCTAGCGGTAGAAAGAGTACCATGCTATGCTGTGCCTGGACTTAAAACAATTGATCTTTAACCATGTAAAAGACCTCAACATTATTGGTTGATAGAGAAGAGAATCAAAGTTCATTTACCAATTAGTCACGAAATGCTATGGTTCTTACATATGATTTCTGAATGAAATCCAATTCATAAGTAATTCGTCGAGATTGTGCACCTTTTGTTCCTAGTTCTGCTATAAAAAAGAATACATAAATAGAAAGAAAGTGCAGTCGGTGAAATCCAACCTATTCTTGAAATAAACAACTCGCACACACTCCCTTTCCAAAAAAAATCAATACACCCAGCACTACGCTTAGATTTATTGGATTTGTTGCTAAAATATCGGTATTAAACTCGAAACTCCCAGCGGATGACCAGTGCCCCACGGAAACAAAAGAATCAATTAGATTTTTCATATGCTCTCCCTTTATAGATAGGACTAACAAAGAACAGAGTTCTTTTTGTATCACTCCGCTTATTATTCTTACTTATTATTCTTAATGGAATTTGAGAATTCTCAAATTTCTTAGTTATGGTTATGTTTTTCTTCTAAGATTAAATGAAACATTAAACAAAAGGATTTGCAAATAAAAGAGCTAATGCCACGACCAGTCCATAAATTGTTAAAGCTTCCATAAAAGCCAGACTAAGCAATAAAGTACCTCGTATTTTACCCTCTGCTTCTGGTTGTCTCGCAATACCTTCTACGGCTTGGCCCGCAGCAGTACCTTGACCAACCCCAGGTCCGATAGAAGCAAGTCCTACAGCCAACCCAGCAGCAATAACGGAAGCAGCAGAAATAAGTGGATTCATGGTAAGCTCCTCGCACCAAAAAAAGAAATGGTTAATGATACAACCAACCAATGAATTAGTACTTAATCTACTTCTTTTTCTACTTCTACTTTTACTATTTACTTTACTACACTTATTTTTTATTTTTTGATCTTTATCACTAAAATCTATCGGGTCGAAGTAGCTAAAAGCTCCAAATGGAATTCATAATATTACTGAATTGTCAGAACTACTTCGATATACCGTTTTTCCTTTCTACCTTATGTAATAGATATGTATACGGTTTTAGTCATTGCGTTTCCTTGTTTATAAAATATTCTATTCTTTCTCTTTCATTCAATTCACAATAACAGACAAAATAGAATAAAGGACTGATATGGGAATCCATCTAAATGCAGTGGGCTAGAAAAAAAGAGATAGGGGTAATTGCTATTTAACTAGTAAATAACATATACTTTTCTTCTTCCATAACGTAAATCACCTGCACTTTTTCTTCTATGAAATCGTCATTCTTCGAAACATACATCAAGGATTGATACTCATAGGCATTACATATACATATATGTAGTAAGATCCCCAACCCTTCTTTCTATTCCAAATTCTGCAATATCATCTATCTTTCTTCATATATACATACATGTAGCTATTTGCATTTTCTTATCCAACCCAGTAGTGGATTATATTGAACCCCCGCATTGCTTGAATTGGGATAAGCTTCAAAAAAGACTATTTCGAAAGTTAGTCAATGATGACCCTCCATGGATTCACCTATATAAGCCGCAGCCAAAGTTGCAAAAATAAGAGCTTGAATACCACTTGTAAATAATCCAAGAAACATGACAGGTATAGGAACTACTGAAGGCACTAAAGAAACAAGAACAACAACCACTAATTCATCAGCCAATATATTCCCGAAAAGTCGAAAACTAAGAGATAAGGGTTTTGTGAAATCTTCTAGAATATTAATTGGTAAAAGTATTGGAGTTGGTTGAATGTATTTCCCGAAATATCCCAATCCTTTTTTGCTAAGACCCGCATAGAAATATGCCACTGACGTAGGTAAAGCTAAAGCAACAGTAGTATTTATATCATTCGTGGGCGCAGCTAACTCTCCTTGAGGTAACTTTATGATTTTCCAAGGTAAAAGAGCACCTGACCAGTTAGAAACAAAAATAAATAGGAACATCGTTCCTATAAATGGAACCCAAGGACCATACCCCTCTCCAATCTGAGTTTTGCTCAAGTCTTGAATAAATTCAAGGACATATTCGAAGAAATTCTGACCGTCGGTCGGAATGGTTTGTGGATTCCGAACAGCTATGATGACTGAACCTAATAAGATAGCAATTACAACCCAAGAAGTGATAAGTACTTGGGCATGAATTTGTAAACCTCCTATTTGCCAATATAAATGTTGGCCTACTTCTACACCTGATATATCGTATAACCCTTTGAGTGTTTGAATGGAACATGGTATAACATTCATATTGTCCTCTAACAGATTCAAAAAAGTAATTATTTTGATTCAACCATCTCTTTCTCAATTCATCTATGTTCATTCATGAATTTAAGTTATGAATCATATATTTCGGAAATCACATAAAAAAAGATACCAATCATTTTATGTTTTAAATCTTAAATATTATTCAATATTCAAAACATAGTTCAAACTCCAAAAGATGCAAACCAAAATAGTAACAATAAAAGAGAGTTCACCAAAAACAAACTAATCTTCTTCTTTCTTCTTCTTAATGATAAGATTAATGATAAGATAATCAACCATTTTTTAGATAACTAGAACGGCCCTCACAAATTGCAGATACTAATTTGGTAAGAATCAATCGAATCGAAGCTATAGCATCATCGTTGGCCGGAATAGAAATATCTGCAAGATCTGGGTCACAATTTGTATCGATTAAACAAATCGTCGGAATACCCAAAATGACACATTCTCGAAGAACCGTATATTCTTCTTGCTGATCAACGATAATTACAATATCGGGCAATCCCGTCATATATTTGATCCCACCCAGATATGTTTGCAAGGTAGATAACTTTCTCTTCAACATTGCTGCATCTCCTTTGGGGAGACGATTGAGTTTCCCCATCTTTTGTTCTGCTCTTAAGTCCCTGAACTTCTGAAGTCTTGTTTCTGTAGTAGACCAATTCGTTAACATACCACCAAGCCATTTTTTATTAACATAATGACATCGAGCCCTTATTGCTGCTGATGCTACTAAATCCGCTGCTTTCTTTTTGGTGCCAACGATTAAGAATTTTTTTCCCCTACTTGCTGCATCAAAAACTAAATCGCAGGCTTCTGATAAAAAACGAGCAGTTATAGTAAGATTTGTAATATGAATACCTTTACGCTTTGCAGAGATGTAAGGAGCCATTCTAGGATTCCATTTATTAGTACCATGACCAAAATGAACTCCTGCTTCCATCATTTCTTCCAAATTGATGTTCCAATATCGTCTTCCCATTTTCCCACACTTTCTCTTTTTCTTTTTTTTTTCAAAGAGATTCAGTACCTTGTGAAATAAATAATTGTTCCGACGGAACCTTCTACCAGGATTGACCATTAATCTACGAACCAAACCATGAATTTCATTCTTTCTTTTTTATTTCATTTATTTTTTTATTTCATTTATTGATTATGAAATCCATAATCGGACCAGAGAGTTAAAGTAAAAAGAATGAACCTATTGTTAGGAATTAGTAAATTACATTACGTAAATGATTGGTCTGATGTCTCATGGAAAGTGTTTGGGGCACAAGAACAAAATAATTCTCTATGGTGTAACAAAATATCTCCCATTTCCAACTCGAATAGATTCTTCCTTTTGATTTTCAAATGAATGTTTTTGTCTTGCTTTGAACGATGTACTAATTTTTTGAATCCGGTACCAACCGGTATAATCCCCCCCAGAACAACGTTCTCTTTCAGGCCTTTCAACCAATCAATACGACCTCGTAGAGCAGCTTTTGCTAAAACTCGAGCAGTTTCTTGAAAACTCGCTTCGGATATGAAACTTTGAGTATTCAGAGATGACTTCGTTATTCCCAATAAGATTGCCCGATAACAGATCGCTTCGTCCAAAACACGCCCTGCTCGCTCTGCTCGCAACAATCCAATAAATTCCCCAGGTAAAAAAACATTAGACATTCCATCTTCTGAAACCAAAACTCTTGATGTTACTTGACGTACAATAATCTCTATATGTCTATTATGGATCTGTACCCCCTGGGATCGATAAACCTTTTGGATCTTATTAACCAAAGAGATACGACTTTGGGCTATCGTTAGTTCAGCTCCAATAAAGAATCCCCAGGGGATCCCAAGAATCCTTCGGATACGGTCGTCCCAACCTTCAACTCTTCTTTCGAGGTTCATCGATATTGAATCAATTGAACGAACTTCTAAGATTTGTTCCACTTTTGGAAGACCTTGCGTTATGTCACCAGATCTCGATTTTTCATATATAAATGTAATTAATGTATCTCCTTCATAAAAGGTTTCCCCATAATGGCCATGGACAGTTGCTCCTGGAGTGACCAAATAGGGCTTAGCTGATCTTATAACTAAAGAGTCAACATGAACAATGAAGATTTGACCAGATTTTTTTATGCGTGATCCGTATTTCAATAGACATACATTTTCACAAAGGAATTGTCCAAGGCTAATTATTGTCCATGCCTCTTCACAAGAATCGTGATGGAGAAAACACCAATTCAAATGGAATGAATTCCAAATGATGTTACTGCATGGATCGGGATTATAAATACTACTATTTTCATCTAGGAAAAAGTATTGAAATGGAAGTACTTGAAGCACTTGGAAAGTCTGTTGAGATTTTTCAAGTAAAAAATATTTCTTTAAAAAGACTTGATTATAAGTTCTTAAATAGTAAGATGAACGAAAATTTACTATTTTAGGCACAATAGTACCTAAAGGACCCAAAAAATCCCTAATTGGAGTCAGGGGATCCGATTCTTTTGTCGCATTATTATATCTCGAAGTATTGAAGGGGCCGATTCGAAAACAATTGGATGATGACAAAATTATGAAAGATTGGCATTCCTTATTTCGATTCAACAACGTACCAAGAGTTTCCTGATGTTGGGGAAATAATTGAATCTTCGCCTTGGAATCAAAAGGATTTATATTGGCACGATCTAATTCATTATTGGAAATCAATCCTGAACCTGCCGTATCATACCTTTTTTCGGTATACGAAATAGTGGATTTTACTAACTCAATTCGGATGAAATCACGAAGCAGATCATTTGCCCTTATTTCAACAAAAGAAGCATGAACCTCTTCTTCTATAGAACTCTTTTTTTCTTTTTCTTGGTCCCAAGTCAATACTAAGCAAGCCCGAACTAATTGAATACTTGTGTGAGAAATTCCTCGAATTGACTTGCCATTTCCATAAAGTATATAATTGACAATTCGAAGTTGTACATTATCCTTTTCCTGCAAGAGATCCTGAGAGAAAAGTGTTGCTAAATTTATCCCATCAGCTATTTCATATGTGACTACGGGCCGAACCAAAACAAAATACTTTTTTTTGGTAGGTGTAATTCGTTGGACATAGATCCAATTTTTCAATTTTTTTGATCCTTTAGAATTCTTTTTTTCCATTCCTGGTGGTATCAAAACGCCACTGTGCCTAGATATTTTATCCACCTCTCCAGAAAAATGAATATCTCCAGAAAAGATTTTCAGTTCCATACTCTTTTTTTTTCTCTCCACTCGGACTAATCCACCTACTCGACTTCTTGTATTCATATTTAAAGCAAGTCGTGTATCTACTCCAATGATACTATTGTTCCGGACCATTATGGGCGAAGATCCGGGTAAGATATGCACTTCCTCGGGAATGAAAAAAAAGCGATCTACTTTCATTTGCATTTGGTATTTCGGACTAAATTCTTTTGCTCCTCGATACTCAATAAAATCCTCTTTTTTTACGATTGAATCTACTTCGACAATCCCATATTTAGTAATTCCCGAGCTGCTTCTTCTGTATCGCGGATCATCAAAATAAGCAAGAATACTATTTCTACGTAAAATACCATTTCTAGGTATTTTGATCGAAATACCAAAACAGGGTTTTAGTTTCTTTTCTTGTTCTTGATCATATTGTAAGGGAATCACGAATCTATTTCTTCGCTTTTTAGCCAAGGAATTCTCTTGACGAATAGAAGTAGAAGGCTCTATGAGATTCCAATGACCCTTGGATATGATTCGATAAGGTTTTGAATAGTCAAGAATTTCCCTATCTTTTTTACCAAAGGTATCCAACAATTTATGTCTTACTTGATCATTAGTCAGTGAGAGATCAAAGATATATCTTTCTTCGAGAGAAAAAGAATTAGCATTCATTTGATCTTGATCCTTGTGGAGTGAAAAAGACACTATATTGGATCTGCATAGACCTCCTGCTAATATCCATAAATGACTTGTTTTTGGTAATAGATGAACATTACTATATGTATATTCGGGCGCATGATAGCCATCAGTACTCCAGTGCATTTCTCCTTCTGACTCAGAATAAATATGTTTTTGAACCCTTTCTTTAAAATGAAAAGTGGACGTTCCGGCACGAATCTCGGCAATCACTTGTTCTGATTCTACATATTGATCATTTTGAACTAAAATCAAACTTTTTGTTGGAATATTCACATTATGTAGAATATCTCGACTCTCAATAGTTACATACAAGTCTATAAAACATAGAAAAGCAGGATGCCCATGACGGGTACGTGTGGGATGAACCAAATCCTCATCAAATTTGATTTTTCCATTAGAG